GGAGCACGTATGCAAGAAGGAAGCTTGAGCTTGATGCAAATGGCTAAAATATCTGCTGCTTTATATGATTATCAATCCCATAAAAAGTTATTCTATGTATCAATCCTTACATCTCCTACTACTGGTGGGGTAACGGCTAGTTTTGGGATGTTGGGGGATATTATTATTGCCGAACCTAATGCTTACATTGCATTCGCAGGTAAAAGAGTAATTGAACAAACATTGAATAAGATAGTACCTGAAGGTTCACAAGCGGCTGAATATTTATTCCATAAGGGCTTATTCGATCCAATCGTACCACGTAATCCTTTAAAGGGTGTTCTGAGTGAGTTATTTAAGCTTCACGCTTTTTTTCCTTTGAATTAAAATTCACTTAGTAAGTTAAGTGGAGCCTTAAGTCAAATTATTTTTATTTTATTTAGTTACATTTTTGTATTTGTAGCGAACAATTAGGTAGTTTATCGGAATCAAAGTAAAAATTCTAAAGAAGACTTTCTTTTTTCTTTGGTGACATAATCATAATATTTAATTGTAAATTGTAGAAAGAATCGTGCGGATAATTCTTTTTTTTTCTACCGATATTCCTGATTATTAATTAGGAAACCTCTAGCAACAAGATAAAAAAAAATGGTTCCTTCTTCAAAATTCAAATTGGGCAAGGCAAATAAAATAAACCGAAGGTCATCTTTCCTTCTTGCTTTGTATGTATAGTATATATAATTCAAATATAGAAAAGATAGATATAGAGTATCTTTTCTTTCTACTATATCTTCCGAGAATCTCTATTTTTACTAAGAATCCTGTTGTTGGATTGAATTCTAACGAATCCTTCGTGAATTTGTAAGAAACTCTTTCTTTTTTATTTCTTAAATAAAATCAAAATTCGAATTGAATTCGAATTTGAAGACAAGAATAGAATAGATTATCATACGTATATTTCTATATTTCATGTAGAAAGATAAAGAAGAATAAGTCTCATTTATTTAATTATCCATTCCTTACACTTATTATTTAATATATATAGTCACTTCGATATACTCAATATAATTATATACGAATTATAATTATTCTAAGGTATCTTTCTAACAATAACAGGTACAAATATTAAATCGAGGTACCCATTCTATGATAATTTTTAACAACTTACCCTCTTTCTTTGTGCCTTTAGTGGGCCTAGTATTTCCGGCAATTGCAATGGCTTCTTTATCTCTTCATGTTCAAAAAAACAAGATTTTTTAGATTCGATAGGTGCAAATCTTATCTATTTTTTTTCAAGACTTAGATATAGATAACACAGATATCTATTTAGTAGAATATGGCAGTTTCCTCCGAACATAGCTTTTATGTATGCGTAAATATATAGGTAAATAAATTATAGCAATTTTCAAATAGATCGGAATCGAGGTGGATGTAGGAAATGGAAAGTCAATGTATCTATATGTGGATATCTATAGGAGATCATATAAAAGGGATATTCTTATTTTAGACCTAACCAATTTGATCTAACCAATTTGATCTAACCAATTAGATGAATTACTCCTAAAGGCTTACATTCGAATGACACTAGTTGATGAGAGTTACTTCGGAAACAAAAAAACGAAAGTCAAATTCATTTGGACTATTTTCTCAATTCCAATAAAATGCAACTGGATCTAGTATGAGTTGTCGATCAGAACATATATGGATAGAACTTATAGTGGGGTCTCGAAAAATAAGTAATTTCTGCTGGGCCTTTATCCTTTTTTTAGGTTCACTAGGATTCGTATTAGTTGGATCTTCCAGTTATCTCGGTAAGAATTTGATATCTTTAGTTCCGTCTCAACAAATTCTTTTTTTTCCACAAGGGATCGTGATGTCTTTCTACGGTATCGCAGGTCTCTTTATTAGTTCCTATTTGTGGTGCACAATCTCGTGGAATGTAGGTAGTGGCTATGATCGATTCGATAGAAAAGAAGGAATAGTGTGTATTTTTCGTTGGGGATTTCCTGGACAAAATCGTCGCATCTTTCTACGATTTCGTATGAAAGATATTCAGTCCATCCGAATCGAAGTTAAAGAGGGTATTTCTGCTCGTCGTGTCCTTTATATGGAAATCAAAGGACAGGGGGCCGTTCCCTTGACGCGTACTGATGAGAATTTGACTCCGCGTGAAATTGAGCAAAAAGCCGCCGAATTGGCCTATTTCTTGCGCGTACCGATTGAAGTATTTTGAAATGAACTTGAACTGAAGAAGAAATTCTTTCCCAGCGGCAGGGAAAAAATTCAAGAATTCTCTGTTCTTTCTTCAGCATAGCATAGCTTAATAAAATTTTTTCAGAACGTTCATTCGAGCCAAAGTATACGTATATGGAACATCCATAAAACGAAATTTTTTTTGTATGCATAAAAAAGAATTTATGCGTATGGAAATCCACTCAACTCAATTTACTAAAAAACAAGTAAAAGTAACAAATCGAAATAAAATAATAGATTCATCTCGTATATCAAAACATTTCGGAATAAAGGATTTCTCTTTTTATTTTCAATATGAATTGATAGGTTAGATACAAATAGATCATATCTTGGAAATTCTCTCTCCTTTCTTTTGTCAATCGACTTTTCTTTTTTTTTTATCTTTTCTTTTGTTTTTCTTAATGATCAAAGTCAAAAGATTGCTTGGATCTCTTATAAGGATAACTTTTCTGTCTTGTTTTGCCACTCATTTTTGATCATTACATTAGGTTTTGAATTTATGATCGGTAGATCACAATATTCTTAATAAATCTCTCTCCATTTTTCCTGGACTAGAACTGTGGGGTAGCCGGCCATTTTTTTTTTCGAAAGATTTTCTTTTTTGATAGAAAAGACAAAGGGAGTTCTTTTGGCTTAAAATCCGAATAATATTCATTACTTGCTTGAAATAATATTCATTACTTGCTATTCATTACTTGCTTGAATTGGTTCTTTCAAGCATTTATCGAAAAGGGCTTCGAATTTGATCAATTCAATTGAGGTATCTGGAAACAAGATTTTTTCTTATTTCTTCATTTGAAACGGGCTCTTATTCTATTTCTGTATTCTTTCTAAATTCAAGGACTAACTACTGAATCACAAATAAAAAACAGGGAATAGATTCATAGGTCCGATGCCCTGTAATAGAACTTAGGGTTAATAGAAATAGTAGATCACATAGATTCAACAAATGAGGTGGATTCATTAACAATTCAAAGATGAAAAAATGGTAAAAAAGAAAGCATTTCTTCCTCTTCTATATCTTACATCTATAGTATTTTTGCCCTGGTGGATCTCTCTCTCATTTAATAAAAGTCTTGAATTTTGGATTACTAATCGGTGGAATACTAGGCAATCCGAAACTTTTTTGACTGATATTCAAGAAAAGAGTATTCTAGAAAAATTCATCGAATTGGAAGAACTCTTACTCTTGGACGAAATGATAAAAGAATACCCGGAAACACATCTACAAACACTTCGTATAGGAATCCACAAAGAAACGATCCAATTGATCAAGATGCACAATGAGGATCATATCCATATGATTTTGCACTTATCGACAAATATAACCTCTTTCATTATTTTAAGTGGTTATTCTATTCTGGGTAATGAAGAACTTGCTATTCTTAACTCTTGGGTTCAAGAATTCCTATATAACTTAAGTGACACAATAAAAGCTTTTTCTATTCTTTTATTAACTGATTTATGTATCGGATTCCATTCGCCCCATGGTTGGGAACTAATGATTGGCTATGTCTACAAAGATTTTGGATTTGCTCACAACGATCAAATTATATCGGGTCTTGTTTCTACTTTTCCAGTCATTCTGGATACAATTTTTAAATATTGGATCTTCCGTTATTTAAATCGTATATCTCCATCACTTGTAGTGATTTATCATTCAATGAATGACTGATCTAACTAGAATATTTGTTACTTTGTAACATAAGGTACATAAGCAAAGCATTTCCATTTTAAGACGTACTTACTCTTTCTACCCTACAGGGATTTCTCCTACTCCTTATATTCCAGTAAAATGATTTCAATAAAGTAAATAGCAGAATTGTGGATAGGGAACTATACAAGCGACCTACCTAATTTTATTGTAGAAATTTTCGGGATCAATGATTGGACCATGCAAACTAAAAACACCTTTTCTTGGATAAAGAAAGAGATTATTCGATCTATTTCCGTATCGCTGATGATATATATCATAGCTCGGACATCCATTTCAAATGCATATCCCATTTTTGCACAGCAGGGTTATGAAAATCCACGAGAAGCGACCGGACGTATTGTATGTGCCAATTGCCATTTAGCTAATAAGCCCGTGGATATTGAGGTTCCGCAAGCGGTACTTCCTGATACTGTATTTGAAGCAGTTGTTCGAATTCCTTATGATATGCAAGTTAAACAAGTTCTTGCTAATGGTAAAAGGGGAGGTTTGAATGTGGGGGCTGTTCTTATTTTACCTGAGGGATTTGAATTAGCGCCTCCCGATCGTATTTCGCCCGAGATGAAAGAAAAGATAGGCAATCTGTCTTTTCAGAGCTATCGCCCCAATAAAAAAAATATTCTTGTGATAGGTCCTGTTTCTGGTCAGAAATATAGTGAAGTCACCTTTCCTATTCTTTCCCCGGACCCCGCTACTAATAAAGATGTTCACTTCTTAAAATATCCCATATATGTAGGCGGGAACAGAGGAAGGGGTCAGATTTATCCCGATGGGAGCAAGAGTAACAATACAGTTTATAATGCTACAGCGGCTGGTGTAGTAAGTAAAATCATACGAAAAGAAAAAGGGGGGTACGAAATAACCATATCGGATGCGTCAGATGAACGTCAAGTGGTTGATATTATTCCACCAGGGCCAGAACTTCTTGTTTCCGAAGGCGAATCTATCAAACTTGATCAGCCATTAACGAGTAATCCTAATGTGGGTGGATTTGGTCAAGGAGATGCGGAAATAGTACTTCAAGATCCATTCCGTGTCCAAGGCCTTTTGTTCT